TTATCAGACAATTACTTATTCACAAACCCTTTGGGGGGCTAATAGTTTTCATTTCCCATCTCATGGAAAACCCTTTTCGCTCCGCTTAGCCCTACCCCCCCCTAGGGGTATTTTAGTGATAGGTTCTATAGGAACTGGACGATCCTATTTGGTCAAATACCTAGCGACAAACTCCTATGTTCCTTTCATTACAGTATTTCTGAACAAGTTCCTGGATAACAAGCCTAAGGGTTTTCTTATTGATGATAGTGACGATAGTGACGATATTGATGATAGTGACGATAGTGACCGTGACCTTGATATGGAGCTGGAGCTTCTAACTATGATGAATACGCTAACTATGGATATGATGCCGGAAATAGACCGATTTTATATCACCTTTCAATTCGAATTAGCAAAAGCAATGTCTCCTTGCATAATATGGATTCCAAACATTCATGATCTGGATGTGAATGAGTCGAATTACTTGTCCCTCGGTCTTTTAGTGAACTATCTCTCCAGGGATTATGAAAGATGTTCCACTAGAAATCTTCTTGTTATTGCTTCGAGTCATATTCCCCAAAAAGTAGATCCATCTCTAATGGCTCCGAATAAATTAAATACATGCATTAAGATACGAAGACTTCTTATTCCACAACAACGAAAACACTTTTTCACTCTTTCATATACTAGGGGATTTCACTTGGAAAATAAAATGTTTCATACTAATGGATTCGGGTCCACAACGATGGGTTCCAATGTACGAGATCTTGTAGCACTTACCAATGAAGCCCTATCGATTAGTATTATACAAAAAAAATCCATTATAGACACTAATATAATTAGATCTGTTCTTCATAGACAAATTTGGGATTTGCGATCTCAGGTAAGATCGGTTCAGGATCATGGGATCCTTTTCTACCAGATAGGAAGGGCTGTTTCACAAAACGTACTTCTAAGTAATTGCCCCATAGATCCTATATCTATCTATATGAAGAAGAAATCATGTAACGGAGGGGATTCTTATTTGTACAAATGGTACTTCGAACTTGGAACGAGTATGAAGAAATTAACGATACTTCTTTATCTTTTGAGTTGTTCTGCCGGATTGATCGCTCAAGACCTTTGGTCTCTACCCGTACCTGATGAAAAAAATGGGATCACTTCTTATGGACTCGTTGAGAATAATTCTGATCTAGTTCATGGCCTATTAGAAGTAGAAGGCGCTCTGGTGGGATCCTCGCGGACAGAAAAAGATTGTGGTCAGTTTGATAATGATCGAGTGACATTGCTTCTTCGGTCCGAACCAAGGAATCCCTTCAATATGATTCAAAATGGATCTTATTCTATCGTTGATCAGAGATTTCTCTATGAAAAATATGAATCGGAGTTTGAAGAAGGGGGGGGAGTCCTTGACCCGCAACAGATAGCGGAGGATTTTTTCAATCACATAGTTTGGGCTCCTAGAATATGGCGCTCTTGGGGCTTTCTATTTGATTGTATTGAAAGGCCCAATGAATTGGGATTTCCCTATTGGGCCAGGTCATTTTGGGACAAGCGGATCATTTATGATGAAGAGGATGAGCTTCAAGAGAATGATTCAGAGTTCTTGCAGGGTGGAACCATGCAGTACCAGACACGAGATAGATCTTCCAAAGAACAAGGTTTTTTTCGAATAAGCCAATTCATTTGGGACCCTGCGGATCCACTCTTTTTCCTATTCAAAGATCAGCCTTTTGTCTCTGTGTTTTCACATCAACAATTCTTTGCAGATGAAGAGATGTTAAGGGGACTTCTTACTTCCCAAACAGATCTTCCTACATCTATATATAAACACTGGTTTATCAAGAATACGCAAGAAAAGCATTTTGAATTGTTGATTCATTGCCAGAGATGGCTTAGAACCAATAGTTCATTATCTAATGGATTTTTCCGTTCTAATACTCTATTTGAAAGTTATCAATATTTATCAAATCTGTTCCTATCTAACGAAACGCTATTGGATCAAATGACAAAGACATTGTTGAGAAAAAGATGGCTTTTCCCAGATGAGATGGTTGTTGCTATCTGTTCCAATAACGAATCATTGGTTTAATTGAATAACTAAAAAAATAGATAGACCTTTCTTTCTCTTTGCCTCAGGTCGATGGATCTTCTCAATTGAAAGATCCCCTATATCGATAATACACATTCCAGTTGACCTAGCCTAATTCTAATTATTTTGTTCCGAAGCAAAGAGATCCACAGGGCAGTTTGTCCTATTCAGATATTCACAACCAAGAAGTATTGAATTCTCTTTCTTTTCGGATAGGCCCTGAAGGGAGAAGGAAGGTTGGAATGCCAACAGGCGTCTATTATTGAATTCACCCGACCCGAAAGTACAGTATCCATTTTGGGAACGTCCGGTGCCAAAGTCATTGAATGGGTAAGTCGCCAATCCCTAAAACGGACTATGTAATGTACTTTATCCGCTGGGTTACGAGTGGGTACTTTACCAGAGGTTTTTATTGTATCAATCTAC